AAAAAATATACATAGATATCTTTCTATGTATCATTAATATGCGCAGAATCCCTCTACAACTTTTTATCGAATCAACAAAAAAAATTCTTGATAATGATAAATACATTAACAATAATGAAACAAATCAAGAAAGGATTAATAAAACAAAACAAAATAAAATTGACTTTATTTTGTCTATGACTATAAAAAGGGCTTTTGATAATCTTAGAAATAGTAAGCGGAAGTCAGATATTTTTTTTGATTTATCTTACTTGTCACAAAAATATGTATTTTTCAAATTATCACAAACCCAGATTATTAACTTCAATAAGTTAAGATCTATTCTTCAATATAATGGACCGTCTTTTTTTCTTAAGACTGAAATAAAGGATTTTTTTGGACGACAAGGAATATTTCATTCCGAATTAAGACATAATAAACTTCCAAATTATGGAATGAATCCATGGAAAAACTGGTTAAGAGGTCATTATCAATACGATTTATCTCAGATTACATCGTCTAGATTAATCCCCAAAAAATGGCGAAATAGAATCAACCAATGCCATACGTCTCAAAAAAAAGATTTAAACAAATGGTATTCCTCTGAAAAAGACCAATTACTTGATTCAAAAAAAAAACAAAATTCGAAAGTCTATTTATTACCAAAAAAAGAGGAGAATTTTCAAAAAAACTATAGATATGATCTTTTATCATATAAATATATTCATTCTGAAACTAAGAATAACTACTATATTTATAGATCATCATTAGAAACAAATAATAACCAAGAAAATTCCACCAGAAATAAAGAAAAATTTTTTAGCATACTCAAGAATATTCCTAGCAAGAATTATCTAGGAAAAAGGGATATTATATATATGGAAAAAAATAAAGATAGAAAATTTTTGTATAAAATTAATAAAAATATTAAGGTTGAACCTAATAAGGACCAAATAAAGGATAAAATTCATAATAATGGTCTTTTTTATCTTCCGATTGATTCAAATTCGGAAATAAATTACAAAAAGGTATTTTTTGATTGGATGGGAATGAATGAAAAAATCTTAATCTTAAATTGCCTCATATCGAATCCGAAAGTTTTTTTCTTTCCAAAGTTTGTGATACTTTATCATAAATATAAAGAGAAACCTTGGTTTATCCCAAGCAAATTACTTCTTTTTAATTTGAATATCAATCCCAATTTTAGTGAAAATCAAAATATCAACGGAAAGCAAGAAGAGAATTTCTTCAATTTTAGCCCATCAAATTCAAAACAATATTTTGAATTAAATAATCAAAACAATATTGAAGAATATTTTTTAGAATCCATCGAAAAACTAAAAATATTCCTTAAAGGAGATTTTCCTTTGCAATTAAGATGGGCTGGACGTTTGAATCAATTGAATCAAAAAATAATGAATAATATCCAGATATATGGTCTACTACTTAGCCTGATAAATGTCAGAAAAATTACTATATCCTATATTCAAAGGAAAGAAATGGATCTGGATATAATGAGTAGGCATTTAAATCTTACACAATTAATGAAAACAGGAATATTAATTATGGAACCTGCCCGCCTATCTCTAAAAAATGACGGACAGTTTTTTATGTATCAAATCATAGGTATTTCATTGGTTCATAAAAGTAAGAACCAAAGTAATCAAAGATACCAAAAACAAAAAAATGTTGCTAAAAATACAGACAAAAAGAATTCAGATTTGCTTGTTCCTGAAAAAATTTTATCGTCTAGACGCCGTAGAGAATTAAGAATTCTCATTTCTTTCAATTTGAATTTAAAGAATAACACTGGTGTGGATAGAAACACATTAGTTTACAACCAGAACAAGATAAAAAAATGGAGTCAATTTTTGGATGAAAATCAACATTTTGACATAAAAAAAAATGAATTAATTAAATTCAAGTTCTTTTTTTGGCCTAATTATCGATTAGAAGATTTAGCTTGTATGAATCGCTATTGGTTTGATACCACTAATGGGAGCCGCTTGAGTATGTTAAGGATATATATGTATCCATGATTAAAAATTTTGAGTTTACTAGATATTCTGTTGTTCTATCAATCAGATTTTTCTGTCCGTGATCTAAATATATCCATGTTATATGCAAGCAACCAAATGAACATATGCACTGTCCATTCCAGTCTAGGATAGTGCAATAATAAGGAAATGACGTAGGAAAAATGTCGTATCAATTAAAGCTAGAAATTAATCAACAGAATCTTCGTACTAAACTATTTGGTATCGTCTTTTTGTATCACTATACAAATGAACTCCAAAATAGGATTTATTAATTGATAAAATCAGGAGTCTATAAAGAAATTCTGATTATTGTGTATACTACATTAAAATTTCCGACATTATTATTACTGCTTAATAAAATCAATATCTGTAAAAAGGGGAGTGTGAAATTATTTTATGGTAAAAAATTCATTTATTTCAATTATTTTTCAAGAACAAGAAGAAAACAGAGGATCTGTTGAATTTCAAGTAGTAAGTTTCAC